GATGAAAAAAAAAAGAAATGCTTGCCAAAAGCTTATGATCCTTTTTTCAACGGACCATATCGAGGAACGAGAAAAGAATTAGATTCACGTGCAATCATGAATATTTATACAGATACAGAAGATTTAGTAGAATTTTTTTTTCTAAATAAGATTCATGATTTACTTCTTAATAATTCCGTAGAACTTCACCGTCAATCATTTTTAAATTCTACAGAAGAAAAAGGAATTGATTCAGAAAATGAAGAAAAATATTTTCAATTTTTATTTGATGTAATTACAACACATACAAAAGATCAAAAAAGAATGAAAAAGAAATCTATTGGAATTAGAAAAGAAGAAATAAGTAAAAAGGTTTTTCGATGGTCATACAAATTAACCGAGAATTTGGGAGAAGAAGAAGAAAATGAAGAAGATTTGGAGGACGAATATTATGAGATTCATTCAAGAAGATCCAAACATGTGATAATTTATAACGATAATGATCAGAATACCAATTCTCTTTCTAGTATTCTGAATACTAGTAACAATGATGAAAAGGATGATCAAATGGACGAGGTAGCTTTGATACGTTACTCACAACAATCGGATTTTCGTCGCAATCTAATCAAAGGATCCATGCGCGCTCAAAGACGTAAAACAGTTATTTGGAACCTCCTTCAAGCAAATGTACATTCTCCTCTTTTTTTGGATCGTCTAGACAAAACATCTTTTTTTTCGTTTTTTGATATCAACGAAATTAAGAATCTAATTTTTAGGAATTGGATGGGGAGAGAACAAGAATCAGAGTTAAAAATTTCCTATTTTGAAAATGAAGATAAGAAAGAAGAAAAAAAATATAAAAATGAACAGATAGAAATATCAGAAGTTTGGGATACCTTTCTATTTACTCAAGCAATAAGAGGTTTGGTGTTAGTAACCCAATCTTTTCTTAGAAAATACATTATATTGCCTTCATTAATAATTGCCAAAAATCTTTTCCGTATTTTATTATTTCAAATTCCCGAGTGGGACGAGGATTTTCAGGAATGGAATAGAGAAATCCATATTAAATGCACCTATAATGGTGTTGAATTATCAGAAACAGAATTTCCCCAAGATTGGTTAATAGACGGTATTCAGATAAAGATTTTATATCCTTTCTGTCTAAAACCTTGGAGAAAATCTAGGGCACGATCTCATCATAGAGATCTAATGAAAAAATCTCATCATAGAGATCTAATGAAAAAAAAAGAAAAAAAAAAAAATTTTTGTTTTTTAACAGTCTGGGGAATGGAAGCGGAACTTCCCTTTGGTTCTCCCCGAAAACGACCTTTCTTTTTTGAACCTATTTATAAAGAACTTCAAAAAAGAAAAAAAAAAGTGAAAAATAAATTTTTACAACTTCTAATAAACTTTATAAAAGTTAGAAAAGAAAAAAAAAAAGGAGTTATCCAAATAGTTCCAATTATCAACCTAATAATGAAAAAACTGGATAAAGTAAATCCAAATTTATTATTTGAAGTGAGGAAAGAAAAAGTATATGAACCGAACGAAAATAAAAAAGATTTAAAAAGAAATATTCCTAGCGAATCATCCGTTCTAAATCAAACGATAAATTGGTTCAATTATTCACTAATAGAAAGAAGAATGAAAGATCTTTCTGATAAGACAATTCAAATCAGGAATCAAATCGAAGGAATTGCAAAAGACAAGAAAAAAAAAGAAATAGTTATAAATTATGATAATAAAAGATCGGGATTACAGAAGCATATTTGGAAAATATTAAAAAGGAAAAATATCCGATTAATGCGTAAATCACACTACTTTATCAAATCATTCATTGAAAAAATATACATAGATATTTTTTTATGTACCATTACCATTTCTAAGATCAATACACAACTTTTCTTTGAATCAACAAAAAAGATCTTTAATAAATCCATTTATAAAAATGGAATAAATAAAGAACAAGAAGGAATTGATGAAAGAAATCAAAATAAAATGAATTTTATTTTGACTATAAACAAATTGTTTTCAAATATTGATAATACTAAGACTAGCAATAAAAATTCCAATACTTATTGGAACTTATCTTCCCTATCCCAAGCATATGTTTTTTACAAAATATCCCAAAACCAATTACTTAATAAGTATCAATTGAGACCTGTATTTCAATATCAAGGGAGCTATCCTTTTTTTAAGGATAATTTAAAAGACTATTGTATGATACACGGAATATTTAATTATAAATCAAGACATAAGCAAATTAATACGTTTGTAATGAACGAATGGAAAAACTGGTTAAAAAGTTATTATCAATACGATTTATCTAAAAAAAAAAAGTATCAATTAGTATTAGTACCTAAAGAATGGAGAAATAGAATTGATAAACATCTTATGATTCAAAACAAGGAATCAAACCAATTGGATCTCTATAAAAAATACCGATTCATTTATTCCATGAAAGAAAATGATTATGCAGAGAATTCATTTATGAATAAAAAAGATAAATGGAAAAAACATTACAGATATGATATTTTATCATATAAATACATAAGCCTCCCTAATTTATACATTTCTGGATCAACATTAGAAAAAAACGGGGACCAAGAAATTACATATCATTTCAATACATCGAAACCTGAATCATTTTATGTATTGGTAAGTATACCTAGTAATGATTATCTAGAAAAAGGATTTCTTATTGATAGGAATACTAATTTGGATAGAAAATATTTTGATTGTAGAATTCTTCATCTTTGTTTTCTAAATAATATTGAGAATAATATGGATATCTGGACCAATGCACATATTGGCATCAAGATTCAGAAAAATACTAAGACTGAAATTAATAATTTCAACAAAATGGAAAAAAAAGATCTTTTTTTTCCTACAATTCATCAAGAGATCAAAACATGCAATTTCATTTTTGATTGCATGGGAATGAATAAAAAAAGGTTCTATGATAATGATATCGCATCCAATCATGATACTATATCCAATCTAGAAACTTGGTTCTTCCCAGAATTTGTACTACTTTTTGATGTATATAAAATTCAACCTTGGATCATCCCAATCAAATCACTCTTTTTTCATTTTTCTATAAATGAAAATTTTAACGTAAAATCATCTAAGAAAAAAAAAGCTGTTGAAGAAGATTACGCAAGCTTAGAAATAAAAAAAGGTAAAAAAAAAAAACAATATAAGAGCCAGAATGATATGGAACTAGATTTCTTTTTGAGAGAATATTTACTTTTTCAACTAAGATGGGCTGATCATTTGAATAAGAAAATAATGAAAAATATAAGGGTATATTGTCTCCTACTTAGACTGATAAATCCAAAGGAAATTGTTATATCTTTGATTCAAAGAGGTGAAATAAATCTAGATGAAATGTTGATTCAAGGGGACCTAGTTCTTGCAGAATTGATAAGAAAGGGAATATTTATTATTGAACCAATTTGTATATCTATACGAAGGGACGGAAAATCTATTATATATCAAACTATGGATATTTCATCAGTCGATAATAAGAAGTACCAAACAAATAAAAAATACACAAAAAAAATAATTGAGAAAGGGGGGTTTGAAAAATCCATTGCACAACACAGCAAGCTATTTTTGAGTGGAGACAAAAATCATTATGATTTACTTGTTCCTGAAAATATTCTATCCCCCAGACGTCGTAGAGAATTTCGAATTCGAATTTGTTTAAATTCCCGGAATTTTCATGTTGTGGATAGAAATCCAAGATTTTGTAATGAAAATAAAATAAGAAACTGTGGGCAATTTTTGAATGAGAACAAACATATTAATACAGATATAAAAAATTTCATTAAATTCAAATTGTTTCTTTGGCCCAATTATAGATTAGAAGATTTAGCTTGTATGAATCGCTATTGGTTTGATGCCAATAACAGCAGTCGTTTCAGTATGTCAAGAATACATATGTATTAACAATTAGGAATGAATTCAATTCCAATGAAAAAGAATTTATAGTGGATTTCCTACATATCGTCTAACATATTTGGTAGATAAGAAAGCCAAAACATATAAACTATGTAGTACTATTATAATACATGATGCTGATTTCATAGTATATCAACTTTCATTAGGAAGAGTAGAATTTCTTTAAGTAAAAAGATTAAGTAAAAAGAACAAAGAAATTGTTCTATTTCGCGAATACATATATGTTTTGTATATTTTGATCAAAATATACAAAACATAAAAACATAAACCACATAAATGAAAAAAAAAAGAGTATATGAATAGAATTCAAATTTGATGTATACTAGATAAAAAGATAAAAATACCTGGCATAATAAATATTCTTTATTATTATTTTTTTTATTTTTCCTGATCGGTAAAATTCACAGAAAATAAAGATACAAATTTTAATTTATGGTCAAAAAAAATTCATTCATCTCAGTTATTACACAAGAAGAAAAAGAAGAAAATAGTGGATCTGTTGAATTTCAAGTATTCCATTTCACCAGTAAGATACGGAGACTTACTTCACATTTAGAATTGCACAAAAGAGATTTTTTATCACAAAGGGGTCTACGAATAATTCTAGGAAAACGTCAACGATTATTGACTTATTTGTCAAAGAAAAATAAAGTGCGTTATAAGAAATTAATAAATCAATTAAATATTAGGGAACCAAAAATTTATTAATTCAATTTGAATTTATTATTATTATTCTTGTTCTTTTTTATTTTTTAATTATTTTTTTCTTAGTTCAGTTATTCTTTGTTTATATTTTTCATTTTAATAAATGAATGAAATAATGAATTAAGGAAAAAATATGAGCCACAAGGTACATTGGACAAAGTTTCATAATTACCTTATCCCATACAAATAATTTACCTGTAACTATTCAATATCTTTAGTAATATTTCTGGAATCATTTCTTATATTAGGAGGTCTGGGAATAGTATTACTTACCAATCCCATTGATTCTGCCTTTTCATTGGTATTGGTTCTTCTTGTTTGTATATCCTTAATTCTATTTCTATCTATCTATTATCTATAATTATCTATATAATTATTCTACCTATATAACTATATAATTAGATTTCTATATACTAGAATACTAGAATCTTTATATATTCTATACTTTATATATTCTATATCTATATACATATAGTAAAATTAACATGAATTGAATTCGTAAACTTATATTTCATGGTTATTGAAATGGAAATCAAAGTATCTTGGTCCTTTCTCATAAACAGATTAAAAAATCTATTGATTCTTAAAATTTTGATAAATCATTGATTCATCTGGTGTCTACAATATAAAATATATGATTATTTCATTTTCTTATTTTACCAGATTGAAAATTTTTTGTGTTCAAAACTGGAATTTACAGACCCAATGTCACATTCAGTAAAGATTTATGATACATGTATAGGATGTACCCAATGTGTTCGAGCTTGCCCCACGGATGTATTGGAAATGATACCTTGGGACGGATGTAAAGCTAAGCAAATTGCTTCTGCGCCAAGAACCGAAGATTGTGTAGGTTGTAAAAGATGTGAATCCGCTTGTCCAACGGATTTTTTGAGTGTCCGTGTTTATTTATGGCATGAAACAACTCGCAGCATGGGTCTTTCTTATTGATATGTGACAAAAAACTCCACTTGAATCATTTGATTCCTCTTTACCAACAAAAGCCCGTATTCGAGAAAAGAGAATATTATTATTCTTCTCCCGAGCACGGGCTTTTCTGGTATAATCTTATCTTGTCTTTATCACGAGTTATTTTCCTTGGTTAACAATACTTTTTGGTTTGACCATATTTGCGGGTTCTTCAATTATCTTTTTCACTCATAGGAGAAATAAGGTGTCATAGATGGTATACTCTATATACTATATATATATATATAGTATATCCTAGATATCCTATATATATCCTAGAGTTCCTTCTAATGATCTATTTATTTTGTTTTTATTTTGTTATCATTTCCCAATTGGACGATCCATTAACCCAATCTAAGAAGGATTCTAAATGGATCAATCTTTTTTTTTTCTTCTTAATAGGAATTCTAGGTATGGGTTTCCTAATTATAGGAATAACTGGCATAGGACTTAATGAAATCATTTTATAAATACTATCTCATAGATTGATTGGTGCTGTGCTTTTTTATTAGCAAAAACAAGTTGTGATAGAATACGTTTTTTTTTTATCTCGAAGAGATGGGAATACCTATTCCAATGTCAAATACCAATGTCAAAAATCTTTATCATGTTTAGTAGTTTCTCGATCGTTTCTCTTGCATTGCCAGGAATGAGTGGTTTTGTTGCAGAATTTTTACTCTTTTTTGGAATAATTACCAGCCCAAAATATCTTTTCATACCAAAAATGTTAATTACTTTTGTGATGTCAATTGGAATGATATTAAATTCTATTTTTTATTATCTATGTTACGATATTACGTCAGATTTTCTATGGATACAAGCTATTTAATATTACAAACTCGAATTTTTTTTGAATCTGGACCACGAGAACTCTTTGTCTCGATCTATATCTTTCTACCTGTAATAGGAATTGGTATTTATCCTGATTTGTTCTCCCGTTATTGGTTGACAAGGTACAAGTTCTATTTTTTTAGATACTCATTCTTTTTTTAGATTCAATAAATTTCATTAATTGGAAAAAAAAAGTCTTAGAATTCTTCGACTTTCATATTTTCACGATTATTCGTTGTGCAATGAAAAAAAGGTAAGTTTTAATTAGAATTGTAATTAGATATATCTAAAGTTTTTGAGAACCTTTTCAATAATTCCTCTATTTAAAATTGAAAAGGTTCTCAAAAACTCGCACAAAATTTCATTGTGTATCTGACGATTCTTTTATGTATCCTTTATTTTTTATTTATTCTTTATGCAGTTTATTTTATTCAATTAGATATTCATTGGAATGAGCCATAACTATGGAACCCAATTCCTAATAGATTGATCCCAAAATAGCATATCCAAATTAGGATAAATCCTATAGAAGCTACAAATGCCGAATTCGTAACTTGATCTTGCAATTTTGAATTTTTTCTAGTATGTAAATAAATTGCAAATATGGTCCAAGTAATAAATGCCCAAGTTTCCTTAGGATCCCAATTCCAATATGAACCCCATGCTTCATTAGCCCATACTGCTCCAGAAAGAATACCTATGGTTAAAAAGGTAAACCCTAAATTAATGACACGATAACTCCAAGAATCCAAATGCTGAATTAATTGATATTTGTAAAAATTTTTAAATGATAGTAAAGAAGTCTTTTTTAAAATACTTCCTTTTTCGTTCAAATATTCCATATTACCAAAGAAAAACGATTTCCTTAAACTGAAAAAATTCTTGTTTTTCAAAAAAAAATCGGTTTTTTTTTGAAATGTAATCACTATAAGAGCAACTGATAATAAAGATCCGCATAAAAGAGCTGCATAGCTCAATAACATCATACTGACATGCATCATTAACCACTGAGATTGTAGAGCAGGTACTAATATTGCGGGTTGATGC